CTGTTTCTTTTTCAAAACCAAAAAGATTTGTGCCAAAATAACCGATGCGAAGAAGAACAAAAGACCTTGGACACGTAATGGGTCTTGAAGTACTATTTCCGCATCCCCCTGACCAAATCCACCCACATTAGGATTACTCGTTAATGGCTGATCCAGTTTGATAGATTCGCCTTCTGAAACAAGAAGTTCTGGCCCTGGAGGTAAAATATCAACTACTTGATGTCCATCCGATGCATCCGCTATGATTATTTCGTACCCCCCTTTTTCTTTTCGTATAATTTTGCTTACTCTACCCGCTGCTGTAGCATTATAAACTGTATTATTACTCTTGCTCCCATCAGGATAAATCTGACCCCTTCCTCGGTTTCCACCTACATATATGGGATATTTTAGGAAGTGAACATCCTTCTTAGTAGCGGGGTCGGGGGAAAGAATAGGAAAGGCAATTTCACTATATTTTTGACCAGGAACAGGACCTATCACAAGAATATTTTTTTTAGTAGGTCGGTAGCTCTGAAAAGAAAGATTACCCATCTTTTCTTTTATCTCAGGCGAAATACGATCAGGGGGGGCTAATTCAAACCCCCCCGGTAAAATAAGAACAGCCCCCACATTCAAGGCCCCTTTTTTGCCATTAGCAAGAACTTGTTTAAGTTGCTTATCATAAGGAATTCGAACAACTGCCTCAAATACAGTATCAGGAAGTACCGCTTGCGGAACCTCAATATCTACGGGTTTATTTGCTAAATGGCAATTGGCGCATACAATACGTCCAGTGGCTTCTCGTGGATTTTCATAACCCTGCTGTGCAAAAATGGGATACGCATTTGAAATGGATGCCCCAGTCATTATATATATAATAATGAGCAATACGGAAACGGATCGAGTAATCTCTTCCTTTATCCAAGAAAGGTTATTTCTAGTTTGCATGGTCCAATGGTTGATTCCAAAAATTTATACAATAAAATGAGGTAGGTCGCTAATATGGTTCCCTATCCAAGATTCTGCTATTTACTGAAATTAAATAATTCTACTGGAATATAAGAAGAATAAAAATCCCCTGGATGGGGATAAAAAAAGAAGTATGATTTTGGACGTTTTGCTTATGTACAAAATCACAAAGAGTAGAATTGGACCAGTGGATTCTTTTTCAGTCATTCATTGAATGATAAATCACTACAAGTGAGGGAGATAGACGATTTAAATAGCGGAAGATCCAATATTTAAAAATTGTATCTAATATAACTGGAAAAGTGGAAACAAGACCAGATATAATTTGCTCAGAATGAGCAAATCCAAAATCTTTGTAAATAGAACCAATCAATAGTTCCCAGCCGTGGGGCGAATGAAATCCTAGACATAAATCCGTTAATAAAAGAATAGAAAATGCTTTTATTGTGTCGCTTAAATTATATAGGAATTCTTGAAACCAAGAATTAAGAGAAACAAGTTCTTGATTACCGAGAATAGAATAACCACTTAAAACAAGGAAATATATTATATTTGTCGAGAACTGGAGAATCTTATGGATATGGCCTTCGTTGTGCATCTTGATCAATTGGATCGTTTCTTTGTGGATTCCCAGCTTTTGTAAATGTGTTTCCGGGTATTCCTTTATCATTTCTTCCAAGAGGAAGAGCTCGTCTAATTCTATGAATTTTTCAAGAATATTTTTTTCCTGAAGATCGTTCAAAAAAGTTTCGAATTCCCTAGTATTCCACCAATTAGTAACCCAAGATTCTAGATTTTTTTGAAATGAGAAAGAGACCCACCAGGGCAAAAAGACTATAGATGCAAGATATAAAAGGAGAGTAAACGCTTTCTTTTTTTCCATTTTTCGTCTGTGAATTTTTAATCAACCCACGTCGTCAATTCTATACAATCTAATAGTTCTAGCAAACATAAGTTTTATTCCTTTTCTTACAAAGTAGCGAGACTATGAATCTATCCCCATTTTGTTTTTGATTCAGTGGCTAGCCTTTTCTTTTGAATTTAGATTTAGAAAGAATTAATAAATTGACTTTTGAATCAAAGTACATTTGAAAGTCGAATGAGGAAACAATGTTTCTAGGACAGTTCAATTGCTCCAATTCGAAGCAATTACATCTTTTCAATGAATACACCCCACCCCAAGAGGCTGCTTTAACCAATGAATATTATTCGTATTTCGAGATGAAAGAGATCCCTTATCTCACAAACTCTCAAAATATAAAATAAAAAAAATTCTTTAATTCATTTCAAAATACTTCAATTGGTACACGCAAGAAATAAGCCAATTCGCCCGCTTTTTGCTCAATTTCTCGTGGAGTCAAATTCTCATCAGTACGAGTCAACGGAATGGCCCCCTGACCTCGAATTTCCATATAAAGGACACGACGAGCATAAATACCCTCTTTAACTTCTATTCTGAGGGACTGAATATCTTTCATAAAGAATCGGAGGAAGATACGACGATTTTTTCCGGGAAATCCCCAACGAAAAATACACACTATTCCTTCCTTTTTATCGAATAGATCGTAACCACTACCCACATTCCACGAAATCGTGCACCACAAGTAGGAGCTAATAAAGAGCCCTGCAATCCCGTAGAAAGACATCACAATCCCTTGTGGAAAAAAAAGGATTTGTTCAGAAGGAAATAAAGATATTAAATTCCGGCCAAGATAACTAGAAGTTCCAACCAATAAGAACCCTAATGAACCAAAAAACAGGATAAAGGCCCAGCAGAAATTACTTGTTTTTCGAGACCCTGCTATAAGTTCTATCCATATACGTTCTGATCGACAATTCATGTTGTATTTTATTGGAATTGGGAGAATAACCAAAATGGCTTTGACTCTACTTTTTTTTTCAATTTCCGAAGTAACGCTCATCAACTAGCACTCTCGGACGTGAACTCTTAAGAGTAACTCATCGAATTCCTTTTTCCTTTTCTTTCAGTCACCCGCCCTGATACCACTACTGCTACATTTTCAAATAGATGTAATTGATTTAGACATATATCTTCATGTTTACGCACGCATTAAGAACTCTTTCGGTTATGTGTCCTTTATCTTCGGAGGAAGTACCATGTTATCCCATAGTCTACAAAATATATATCTGTGTTATGATCCAAGTCTAAGTTTTGAAAAATAAATACAAAGAAGAGGATCCATCATATCTAAAAAATCTTGTTTCTTTGAACATGAAGAGATAAAGAAGCCATTGCAATTGCCGGAACAACTAGGCCTACCAAAGGCACAAAAATAGAGGGTATGCTGGTGAAAGTTGTCATAGAATGAATACCTCGATTTAATATTTGTACCTGTTATAAAGATATCTTATAATCATTATAATTCGGATTTCAGTTTATTTGCCTTCTTGCTTTTTTTGATTTTGCGGAAAAAAGAGTGCTCTTTTATGTTATAGAGGTTTACTGTTTAGTAATCAGTGATAGCGATGAAAAAGAAAAAGAGAAAAAGTCTACTTGTTGATTTCATTTTCATTCAAAGGAAAGAAAGCGTGGAACTGCAATAACTCACTAAGAACGCCTTTTAAAAGATTACGGGGTACGATTGGATCGAATAAGCCCTTATGGAATAAATATTCAGCCGCTTGTGAACCTTCAGGTACTGTCTTATTCAATGTTTGTTCTATTACTCTTTTACCCGCAAATGCAATGTAAGCGTTGGGTTCGGAAATAATTATATCTCCTAACATACCAAAACTTGCTGTCACTCCACCAGTAGTAGGAGATGTAAGGATTGATACATAAAATAATTTTTTATTTAATTGATAATCAAATAAAGCAGAAGAAATTTTAGCCATTTGCATTAAGCTCAAACTTCCTTCTTGCATGCGTGCTCCTCCAGAAGCACACACTAGAATAAGAGGTAAAAATTGATTGGTAGCATACTCGATCAAACGTGTAATTTTCTCGCCTACTACGGATCCCATACTACCTCCCATAAACATAAAATCCATAACCCCAATTGCTACGGGAATATTATTTACTTGACCAGTACCAGTTTGAACAGCCTCGGTTAATCCTGTCTTTCTTTGATAAGAATCAATACGATCTTTATAAGGTTCCTCCTCTGAATGAAAGTCAATGGGATCTAGAGAGATCATCTCTTCATCCATAGGATTCCAAGTGCCCGTATCAATCGAAAGTTCAATTCTATCTGAACTACTCATTTTCAAATGAGACCCACATTGTTCACAAATATTCATTTTTGACTTAAAAAATTTCTTATAATTTAATCCATAACAATTTTCGCACTGAACCCACAGATGCCTGTATTTTTGAGTTATATGGAGATCATTAGATCTTTCTCTTATAGTTAAATCAAGATCATTTGTGATAGGTCTTAGACTGGAACTCCTCTTTTCACTACTATTTCCACCTTCACGACAAATGGAACTGTAAATGTAACTATCAATATCGATTTGAGAACAAAGATAATTGTCAACACAATTATTAATGTGAGTATTCCAGCTATCTTTAGTATCATACATCAAAGTATGATATCGGGGATCTTTCCTAGTAGATCCATTATTAGAATAACTCGAACTTCGATAACTATAAAAAGAAATTTCCAGTCCACTCAGAAACGAATGATCATTGTCAATCTCAAAAAATTGATTTTCAATATCAAAATATATGGAATAACAATCCCTATTACTATTCCTAATTAAAAAAGTGTTATCAGCGCTAAAATTCCGAATGCTCTCGACACCCCGATCGCGATTACTGTAATTAGAACTGTCAGCATCACTCCAACTAGGAATGTTTTTATCCCTACCATTTAGACTACAGTCTTTCCGTACACTAACATTTTCAATAGGACCAAGACTATTCCTTAATTTACTTAAACCGCACCGGTATTCTAACTTCGTTCTAGATAACATCGAATTGAACCACCTTTTTTCCATAGAACTTTTTTGCCCCTATTTACATGAAAATACAATAGAATAGACGAATAGTCATTGGATGGAAAATTTAATGCAAATATCATTTC